GTGTTCAAGTATCAGAACTCGAACTTCCCACAAATTGGTTTAAAGATGGTATTCAGATAAAAATAGTATTTCCTTTCTATTTGAAACCTTGGCACAGATCCAAATTGAGGCCCTCTTTTTCTTCTTATAAAGATCTAAAAAAAGAGCAACAAAAATTTTATTTTTTAACGGCTTGGGGAACGCAAACTACCCTTCCCTTTGGTTCTGTCCCTCCAAAACCTTCCTTTTTTAAGCCTATTTTTAAAGAACTAAAAAAAAAAATTCGAAAAACGAAAAACAATAATTTTCACGTTCTAAGAGTTTTAAAAGAAAGAACAAAAGATTTTCTACAAGATTTAAAAGAACCAAAAAGGGCGGTTATCAAAAAAGTTTTATTTCTGTTTATAAAAAAAATAAAAAAAGAACTCTTAAAAGTACATCCAACTCGATTATTTATATTGAGAAAGGTGTATGAATCCGGCGAAACTAACCAAAAAAAAGATTCTATAATTAGGAATCAGATAATTCACGACTCGTTTAGAAAAATTAAACCTACAGATAATACAAATTATTCACTGAGAGAAAAAAAAATTAAAAATCTGACTGATAGAACAAGCACAATCAGAAAGAAAACAAAAAGTCTTATGAAAGAAAAAAACGGTAACCCCCAGAAAAGAAGTAGTCCTAACAAAACAAGTTTTAATGGAAAAGAAAAATCACCAAAATTTTTTTTTAAAATCTTAAAAATAAAAAGAAGAAGCACTCGATTAATCTATAAATTAGATTTGTTTATAAAAATTTTCATTAAAAGAATATACATCGATATCTTTCTATGTATCATTCATATTGCCAGAATTCCTACACAACTCCTTCTTGAATCAAGAAATTTTTGTTTTGATAAATACATTTACAATAATAAAACAAACCAAGAAATAAAAAAAAAAAAAAAAGAAATTAACTTTATTTCGACTCTAAAAAGTGCACTTTACAATATTAAAAATAGTAAGAGAAATTCACGTCTTTTTTTTGACTTATCCTCCTTATCGCAAGCATATGTATTTTACAAATTATCACAAACCCAAGTTATTAATTTGTATAAGTTAAGATCTATTTTTGAGTATCATGGAACTCCCTTTTTTCTTAAGACTGCAATAAAAAATTATTTTGTAACACAAGGAATATTTAATTCCGAATTAAGACATACGAAACTTTCAAGTTCTGAAACGAATCAATGGAAAAGCTGGTTAAGAGGTCATTATCAATACAATTTATCTCAGATTAGATGGTCTGGATTAATACCAAAAAAATGGCGAACTACAATAAATGAAGGTGGTATGACCCCAAATAAAGATTTAACAAAAAGGAATTCGTATGAAAAAGACCCATTACTTTATCACAAAAAACAAAAGGATTTTAAAGTATATCCATTACCAAACCAAAAAGATAATTTTCCAAAATACTATATATATGATCTTTTATCATATAAATATATTAATTCTGAAATTAAGAAGTCCTCATATATTATTTATGGATCACTATCAGAATTAAAAAACAACCAAAAAATTACTTTTAATTATAACAATTATAAACAAAATTTATTTGAAAACCTGGAGGAAATTCCTATCAATCATTATCTAGAAAATCATTATCTAAAAAAGGGTGATATTATGTATATGCAAAAAAAGCCAGATAGAAAATATTTTGATTGGACAATTCTCAATTTTTTTATAAGACAAAAAAAAGATATTGAGGCCTGGACCAAAATGGATTATAACAGTAATATAAATACTAAGCTTGGAAGTAAGAATTACCAAAAAATTGAGAAAATGGATAAAAACGATATTTTTTATCTGACGATTCATCAAGATTTAGAAAGAAATCCAATCAATGACAAGAAACTTTTTTTTGATTGGATGGAAATGAATGAAGAAATCCTAAACCCAATATCGACAAATCTGAAACTTACGTTCTTCCCAGAATTTGTGCCACTTTATAATGTATACAAAACAAAACCATGGATTATACCAAGCAAATTACTTCTTTTAAATTTAAATAAAAAGAAAAACATTAATGAAAAGAAAAAATGGAATTTTTTTAGACCATCGAATGAAAAATTATATTCTGAATTAATGAATCGAAATCAAGAAGAAAAAGAACCCGCAGGACGAAGAGGCCTTAGATCATATGCACAAAACCAAGAAAAAATGAAAAAAATATATAAGATCCGGAATAAGATGAGACCAGAAATTATTTTCTTACGGAAACACTATTTGCTTTTTCAATGGATAATAGACGATGGTTTAATTCCGAATTTAACTGAAAGAATGATCAATAATATCAAGATATATTGTTACTTGCTTGGACTGAGAAATCCAAGAGATACTACTATATCGTCTATTCAAAGGAAAGAATTAAATCTGGATATAATGGTGATTCGAAAAAAATTGACTCCTATAGAATTGAATAAAAAGGGGATATTTTTTATCGATCCTATCCGTTTGTCTGTAAAAAACGACGGATA